CTCCATGACCTATTCGGGTTCCGGGTCGGATACTTTCAACCTTCCACACTTAGTATGGACTTAATTAAGTGCAAGCCCTTACGCTTTATGGATAAGGATAGTTGTTTAGTTACGTGCTCTTTCCTGAACTATCATTTTGCAATAACCTTTTCCTTGTTCGTGACATTATGGGATAAATTCCAATTTCTCTCTCCTTCCTCTGAATAGTGATCATGAGACAGACCAGAAATCAGTCAGCATATTTAGCTAGCATTTAGGATACCTCAGATGTAAGACACATCATTGAATTGCCAACAAGTACCACAAATATCAATCAAGAACATTATTGTTAACGATTCTTATATATAACCTGCATTTATGGTTTCCTTTTTCCATAAACCAGTAAAAGAAATGGGGGGGCGAAGGAAGGGGAAGCTTGGATTCTGAAAATGGAGCTGGTTGTTTTCCATGAGATGGCGCTGTGTTAGGGTTACCTGTGGGAACGACAGAGAGGGAGGAAGAAGATGTTGTTGATGAGCTGGACTTGACCAGGCTTGCTGAGGAACCCACCCTCGCATCCACGTGATGTTCCTTGGATACCAAGGCCAAAACAAAATGATTGGACTGCTTTTCTGGGCCTGGACCTACTTTAGAGAGGTCTTTCGGCTTGGACATGACGTTTGCTTGATATTGGGCGGAGTGGGCTTTGTTTGCTGCTTTGCAGAGACTAGGCTTAGGCTAGGCCACGTGAATTGGCCTCACCATCACATCATCTTGGGAAGCTCCTCCCTCAACAAGCTCCACCTCCAGAATATCTAGAACCGGTTGGGATTGGACTGGATTGGTTCACTAAATATCCGGAGAAAGGCCCAAATCATATATTCTTTTTAATGATATATGGATTTCCTTACTTGGGCTTGGCTCCGAACACCTTGCTTTACTACCAGGTAGTCGATAAAAAAAAGAAAAGAAATTAATCCGGTCAATTCTGTTCCACTTAATCCCTATTTCATGGCCACATATCTTTCAGGCTAAGGAATGTCTCCTATTCCATGAATCCAATTTTCATTTCATCCGGGAAAAGCCATCTTTTTCTCAACAATGCCTTTGTCATTTGATCCAATAGCGTTCCGTTAGATAGGAACAGA